TTTACTATAAAGGTTCCTAGGGAATTCATTAGAGGAATGTTTCCAATAAAAACGGTTTGTTCTTGCATATCTCTACCGGTTTTCCAAATTAGTCCCGCGGGTACATATAATTCAGAAGAATATGTGAGTGATTCATACACAGCATCTCTTTCTTTTATCAAGGGTTCTACCAATTTATATGTTTCCACAAATAATTTAAATTCAATTTCTTGATCTTCAATTTTTGGAAATTTATGAAATTCTTCCGTCAAGCCCTGATTAATGAATCTACAAAATCCCTCAAATTGAATCTGACTAAATCCAGGTATTGTGGACATTCCCTCATTTCCATTCCGGAGCATCTTAATCTTAAGTTTCCTGTTTATCGAAAAAATCCCATTATTGACTCACTATTAATCGAACCATACGGATCGATCTAGCAATGATGGAATGTATATTCTGTTTACTGAATCACATGAAATTTCAGCCAACTCCATATATGTAATGTAATGTATTTCATACGTATGAACGGAAACGAGACGGAGGAATGAAGAGCATTTTCGACGCAAGTTCGAATTTGCGACAAGTACAAATGGAAATGAATTGATAAAACATTCCTGAAAAAAGATTCTATCACTTCCACTTATGGAGTCTTGTATAGAATATAAAAATTGATCCAATTTCTACCTATTATTATGATATTACGATCAGATTGGGTACCAAAAAAATAAATGGATTCAGGATTAAATCTGCTCTTTATGAATGAGATAAAGACAGAATAATCAGGAGCAGTATAGAATTTCCTTTTTTTAGCACACTTTAATGTTCAAAAAAGAATTCGTGGATTCTTTTTGGTAGTAGAATTTATAGATAGAATACGATTGAATTGCGTAATAGTAATAGGAGTAGTATTTATTAAGTACATGCCGATATACCTATCCGCATATCGCATCTTTTATCGTAATTTTACTTGTGACAACAGAAGTCAGGTCGCACTATATCATAATTCCTATTTTCTATTCAAAATATTCAATGAAAAATTGAAGCACGATAATTCTCTATAGGGATATGTACATAAGAGAAAGACCCAATTCGGTATCTGTGTAACAATTTCTGTTCTGGGGTTTACATATACACATATATTTTGTTATAATTGAAATTGAAAAGGATTGATTATTGAAAATCATTGATACTGATTAGTCGTAAATCAATTTGATTTTGTTATACCATTAAAGAAACACAATTTGAGATACAAATTTAAGAACCGTTCACTAATTCTAAAGTGAAAATGGTTAATGGTTCCAATTTTCCCTTAATTTTTCGGTCTGTGACCAGAAATCTATTTTTTCTCTCTTCAATAGAAGGAGAAGGGAAGTTTTTAAGCAGTGTGTCTTTTGAAATACAATCAATCGAAGAGAATAATCTAAACTGGATCCAATAAAAAATAGGGATTAATTTTTGAAAAAGGGATAAGTACAATGGGATGGGATTCAAGATAAAAAAATTAGTAATAGAATATGGATGGATAAAAATATTGTCCATTTTGGATCAGATTTGGCGGCATGGCCAAGTGGTAAGGCGGGGGACTGCAAATCCTTTATCCCCAGTTCAAATCCGGGTGTCGCCTGATCAACAAAAGACTTGAAATTTCTTATTCTGCTGATCTAACTCGACAAATTCTTGCCCCGCAAGAAGCAGAGGCAAACGACTAGGCCTGTCGTGTCGATACTTGATTTTTAGAATCCATAATTCTATAAAAAAACAAAAAAACTGTAATTTTTTTTTTCTCAAAATCTGGGTTCTGGGTACCGGTCCAAACCGGTACAAATAGGTATGAAGTAACCCTTACTTATTAATGATTGATTCGGACATTTATTTGATTTATTTGATTTAATTGATATCATAAATCAAATAAATAGTGAGAGTCAATTCTGGGATTCAGAACTACGAAAGTAAGAGGTCGGAAATCTTAGTATCCAAAGGTTCCTAAAGGACACTCCATTTTTTCTCCTAGGATTGAAGAAGAGATTATACGAAAGACTATCAAGACTTCCTAATTATCTTACACTACCTATACTAAATACTAAAATAGTGTCTACTGACTCTGTCTGGAATTAGATTGAATAGAATAGGCTGATGGATGGGAAATCAATTTAGAAGTTGTGGAAAGGACTGAAGATACTTTGTATCCAGACTCACGAGAGGCTTTGAGTACTCAAACATTCAATCAACATGGTTGGGCGGCTCTTATTTATAGAGTAAAAAGAAAAGTTGAAAAAAAAAAAAAAAATTCTTTGCCCGTGTAGGGGATTACAAAAAAAAGAATGTATGTAATAATGGTGGTGGTGTCTTACCATTCCATTCTTTCACAGAAAGAAAGACGTAAGCCTTAGATCAAATAAAATAGAGGTATCTGATAGATGGTTATCTATCTTGATGGTATATTTTGACGTCTTTTTTCTTATGAAAGAAAGGTAACAAACAATAGGTCTTACTATTTCTACATGCTCCATTAGGAGCATTCCTTTGCTATTTCCAAATAAAAGGTGTGTGTATCGTATTTGTGCTTAATGCTTCCCGATTCTACCAGAAATTTTCTAATATAGGAACTTGTTACGAGTGGATTCATTGGATTAGTTCATCAATAGCCTTAAGTCAGAATACTATTTTCTTTTGACTCTGCACCATTGATTCCACTATGATTATTGATCAATAATCAATAATGAAATAATTCCTTCATAGAGATAGGAGACATAATTTACATGGATATAGTAAGTCTCACTTGGGCTGCTTTAATGGTAGTCTTTACATTTTCCCTCTCACTCGTAGTATGGGGAAGAAGTGGACTCTAGGGGTACTACTAATTGAATAATCGATTGAGTGATCGAATTGTATCAATCGTTTAATTGATCGTTTTGCGAAACTAAAAAAAAAAAAAGATTCCTTGGTTTCGTTTTCTTTTATTTTTATTTTTTTTTTATATAGTTAATATATGCCCATACCCATACTATTTTCCCTCCATTAATTCTTTCGATGGATCTCGGGACTTATATATATATATATATTTAGTATATATATATTTAGTTTATTATATATAATATATAAATAAATATATATTATTATATTATATATAAATCTAATTATTAATATAAATCTATATATTAAGTTATAAGTTATAAGAAGCCTAGGAATTCGAAGAGTTGGCCTTGCATTATTTTGGATTGATCGAAACCCATACAAGTAGATGTAGCGAAAAAAAAAAAAAGAAATAGAATTAGACTGCTATTTCGATGTATATGTATTAGATGTACATCTAATACATGTACATATTGTAAATTGATCTATATCTATATAAAACCATATCTGTATACAACTTTATATGATAAAATTTATATGATCATACTATTTTACTATTTATATGATAATAAATTTATATGATAAAAATATACAATACTATCTAGTGTGGTAGAAAGAACTATATTATATATAGTTCTTTCTACCACACTATCTCAGATACTTATGATTCCAGCCAAATCGTTTCATTTAAAACTTGGAGTTTTAATCCCTTTCTTTTATTTCTTCAATCATTGATAAGAACTAATAATCCAACCAAGTTTCAGTTAAATTAATCATTTTGACTGACTGTTTTTACGTAGATGATAAGTAAAAAAGCAGTAGGAACTAGAATGAACAGTGCAGTAGCAATAAATGCGAGAATATTGACTTCCATAATCTCATTGTTTTTTTTACTTCGCAATAACTCGGGATCTAATCCCATAGAGATAAGAAATTTGACTCCTGTCAATTCAATGGGATGAATTGAATTCTGATGATACTGAATCGGATCAATATTATGAATAACAATATCTGATCTATCAAATCGATTCATCGTCGAGAATTGAATAGTATAACATAAGAAAATCTTTTATTTTATCCATACTAAATCCGAAATGGGATTCTTTATTGGATCAGGAATTCCATTGAATTTTTCATCCCTTTTTCCACTTTTTTCTTTTCCATAACCTACTGTCTTTGTCTTCCTTATACAACTCTCTTTCCTTATACTTATACATACAATTATGAGATATTATATGACCGGTATTCTATGGGTCACACAGATCCAAACAGTAGAAGTGAGATGGAAAAAAGGACGGGTGTTAAGTAGAAAGGATCTAATATTCCAACAAATTTACTAAAAAGGGGCGTTGCTTGGTCTTTTATTTTATTAGTATAGTATCTCTTCTTCTTTCTTGGATTGAGACTAGAACGCATACATCAAAAATTCAGTGTGCAATTTGCATGAGAATAGATAGATTGTTTCCAATTAGTCATTGAGGATACACAAACAAAGTCGAGGTAATTATGTTAAGTTCATTGTGTATCGTACAATAAACGAATACAATTTGTGTATGTACTCCCGGTAAAAATAGGGGAACTCTATTCCATTTCATTGTTCAAGAACAATTGAAAAAGAAAGTCAGACGAGTATGGTATCTATTAAAATACTGAATATAGTAATGCCACCGATTGTACCAACTTACATATGTCTCCCCTTATCAATCGGTATTAGTGAAAGAAATTGAAATTCCCGTACTTGTCTGATGATAAATGCGAAACGAAAAACAAAAGAAATAAGGATCCCCGCCCCGCTGGGGATTAGATCTTGCTACCTGTCCCCCCTTTCACAGAAAATGGGAAGATGAATTGATAAATTTATCGGATCCTAGTTCGGGACTGACGGGGCTCGAACCCGTAGCTTCCGCCTTGACAGGGCGGTGCTCTGACCGATTGAACTACAATCCCAGCAAGGTGTATGGCATACATATTCTTACTAGTTTGATAAGAACATTCTATTCGTTGTGTTGTAACAGAAACACGAATGATATACTGAATATCCACATGGATATGGAATATAGTGAGAGCGACACGGATTACTAGTAACGAGTGGTTATTTTATTGCCAAAAAAATAGATAATCAATTTCTCAATGAGAAAAAGAACTATTTTTATTTTAATGATACT